CAACGCTTTGTGTAACCATAAATCCTATTTTGTATTAACTGAGATCTGTTGACTTTGTATACCATTCCGTTGTAAATAAATGATCTTATCATAGATCCATTATGGTCTGGAAATTCTTATTTTTTTATTATTAATTATTATGTAATAATGGAAACAGCAACCCTAGTCGCCATCTCTATATCTGGTTTACTTGTAAGTTTTACTGGGTATGCCTTATATACTGCTTTTGGGCAACCCTCTCAACAACTAAGAGATCCATTCGAGGAACACGGAGACTAGTTGAAGTAATGAGCCTCCCAAGATTGGGAGGCTCATTACTTCAATTAAGATAATGAATGATGAAAAATCATTTCATCTTTTTAGTTGGAACTTTAGGCGGTTCTCGAAAAAAGATAGCAAAAAAAATTATTCCTAGAGTCGATACTAAGAGGAATGTATAAACTAATGCTTCCATAGATTCAATCGTGGTTTACAATTATAGCTTCCATACCTGTTTATTTAGAGCGTTCCCGGATAAAAAAAGAACAAGAGTCAAAGCAAAGAAAAGGCGGCGATTCAAATCAAGATGTCCCCAGTACCCTATGTTAAATTACAAAAAGAAAATAGAGACGAAAAATCGGAGATTAATGTTGTATCAAACTACTTGTCTTCTTGTAGTTGGATCTCCAAGCTTTTGGAATGCTCCAAATTCCACCTGAGCGTCTAAATCTGGATCAATACCAGCAAAAACATCTCTGAACAAGGTTCGAGCGCCATGCCAAATGTGTCCGAAGAAGAAGAGCAGGGCAAACGAAGCATGTCCAAAAGTAAACCAACCCCTTGGACTGCTACGAAAAACACCATCGGATTTCAAAGTAGCACGATCTAATTCAAAAATTTCACCCAATTGTGCACGTCTAGCATATTTTTTCACAGTAGCGGGATCGCTATAACTGACTCCATTTAGTTCGCCACCATAGAACTCAACAGTTACACCTACTTGTTCAACACTATACTTCGATTCTGCCCTTCGAAAAGGAACATCGGCTCTAACAATTCCGTCTCCGTCTACCAAAACAACTGGAAATGTTTCAAAAAAAGTAGGCATACGACGTACAAAAAGCTCACGCCCTTCTTTATCTCTAAATATAGGATGTCCTAACCACCCGATAGCTATTCCATCCCCGTTGTCCATTGAACCTGCTCTGAACAATCCACCTTTTGCCGGATTATTTCCGATGTAATCATAAAAAGCTAATTTTTCAGGAATTTTAGACCAAGCTTCGGATAAGCTTTGATTTTCAGCCAGCCCAGCACCAACTCTTCGATATATTTCTTGCTGAAAGTATCCTTGATCCCATTGATAACGAGTGGGACCAAATAATTCAATGGGGGTAGTTGCTGAACCATACCACATAGTTCCAGCAACAACAAAAGCTGCAAAAAAGACAGCAGCGATACTACTGGAAAGCACGGTTTCAATATTTCCCATACGTAATCCTTTGTATAGACGTTGGGGCGGGCGGACACTAAGATGGAAAAGGCCCGCCAATATGCCCAATGTCCCTGCTGCAATATGATGAGAGGCTATTCCTCCCGGAACAAAAGGATCAAAACCTTCCACACCCCACGCTGGATTTACAGATTGTACTTTTCCGGTTAGTCCATAAGGATCAGACACCCATATTCCAGGACCATACAATCCTGTTACATGAAAAGCGCCAAACCCAAAACAAGCCACCCCTGAGAGAAATAAATGAATTCCAAAGATCTTGGGCAAATCTAAAGAAGGTTTTCCTGTACGTTCATCACAAAATATTTCTAGATCCCAATACACCCAATGCCAGATAGCTGCCAAGAAGCACAAGCCAGAAAACACAATATGCGCCCCAGCTACACCTTCATAACTCCAAATACCCGGATTCGTTATAGTTCCTCCTGTAATACTCCAACCACCCCATGAATTGGTTATTCCTAAACGAGTCATGAAGGGTATAACGAACATACCTTGTCTCCACATTGGATCGAGAACGGGGTCAGAAGGATCAAAAACGGCTAATTCATATAGAGCCATCGAGCCGGCCCAACCAGCAACCAAAGCTGTATGCATTATATGGACAGCCAGCAAACGACCAGGATCATTCAATACGACGGTATGAACACGATACCAAGGCAAACCCATGGAATACCCCCTTATCAACGAAAGATAGAAACTATGTAACTTTATCGCACTGGAAAAAACTATGTTATGGACCTCCCTTTTTTTAGTGGATTATCTCGGAGAAAGGATTCCATTTTTTTTTTTTAGTATTTTAGTCATAATGTCACAATTCTGTTTGTAAGAACAAAGAGAAGCAGATCTATTCTATACCAGATAAGTACCAATACGCAATGGGAGGTTGACTCCATTTTAGATGAGCGAATGCATACAGATTTGTTCATCATTCAAAGAGCCTATTCGTAAGAATTTGACTTTATTCATTTTGTCTTCTTTTTTTTTATGTTATGAACTTATCGAATCCGCGCAAATAAAATAAAACATAAAAATAGAAAAAATAAAAAAAAACCAATAGAAAAAATAAAAAAAAACCAATATAATATTATTAAGACAATAAATTAAGACAATAAATTCATTGTTACGCTTTCACATCAAAGTGAAATACAGTACTTCATTTTTTTTATTTCATTTAATGCCTATTGGTGTTCCAAAAGTCCCTTTTCGAAATCCCGGGGAAGATAGTTCAAATTGGATTGACGTATAGTGCGACTTGTCAGAGACATTGGGTCATTATGGGATTTCCCCGTTCTCTACCCCGATCGAGATATCCTCTGTTTCGCCAAAGAAGAATTAATTAAATCATCAAAAATTTAGAGCGTGAAGTGACAATGAAGTGCAATTAGATCTATGCTTTGGAGGTATTCAGATTAATATTATCAATTAGAATAATTTATGGTTAGCTTGTTTGGACCAATAAAATGAAGTATCCAGGCTCCGCTTAGAAAAACCCAATTAGTACTATATCCATGATTACTATTTGTATCATATTCTATTTCTAAATTAGAAATAGGAGTAATTTCAAACTGCTAATCATAATCAATCGAATAATTTGATAAATACGTCAAATATTTTGTGGAAGGCGCGAAATGAATTGAAAAAAAGGAAGTTGTAACAAAAAGACGCGGTATTGGGGACATTTGCCCTATATGTGCAAATCAAAATCGGGCAGATCTTTACTCGGAGTAGAGCACAAACCTAAAAGAATTAAAGAAGCCCACTCAGGAACAAGAGAATGTCATCGTGATTTGAATTAGATCCCGATGAAAGAATACATCAATAAGAATTTCATAAGTTTAATGAATTTTTTTTTATTTATTTTATTTATAATTTATTTATTTTATTTATAAGTAAACTTTTCGTTATTCGTTAAAAGAGAAGTTAGAAAGTACTCACTATAAAAGGAGGGCTGGGATCTACATATTGATTCTTTTTTTTTTTCGCGATTTTTGATGAACCGTATGCATTAAAAGGTGCATGTATGGTTCCTAAGGGATAGAATTTGATCCTAATCAACCGACTTTATCGAGAAAGATTACTTTTTTTAGGCCAAGATATTGATAGTGAGATCTCGAATCAACTTATTAGTCTTATGATATATCTCACTACAGAAAGTGAGATCAAAGATATGTATTTGTTTATAAACTCTCCTGGCGGATGGGTAATACCCGGATTAGCTATTTATGATGCTATGCAAGCTTTGCGACCAGATGTACAAACAGTATGCATGGGATTAGCCGCTTCAATGGGATCTTTTATCCTAGTCGGAGGAAAAATTACCAAACGTCTAGCATTCCCTCACGCTTGGTGCCAATGGGTTTTTCTTTTTTCTTTTATTTAAAAGAAAAAAGAAAAATATGCCTTCGCCATATGAAATATTCATATTAAGTAATAATAGCATGGCATTTCGAATTCAATATAAGAAATTTTTTTATTTCCTTTTAACATTAGATTATGTATTGAAAGAGTAGTATGAGATATTAAGTTAAGGGTATTTCCGATTTTATCTTATTTATCGGGAGCCTATTTCAGTGTCGCAAACTTTTTTTGTTTTTTGTTTTCACACCAGAAGGTTCTTAATGCTATTTATATTATTATGAATTATGAAAGAGGACGAAAAAAAAAAAAGAAACTTTGGGATTGCTAAATCACCGATGAAATAAAGCAACGAGGACGAAAAAAAAAAAAGAAACTTTGGGATTGCTAAATCACCGATGAAATAAAGCAACGGAGCCGCCATAGTATTTTGTTTTTCTTAATTCCTCCCAAGGGAAGGGTGGTCATTGTATCATTTACCGACCTAGGCCTTGTAGACTCTCTATTTTTCTCCGGTAAAAGTGAATTCTCTTGTGGAGCCGTATGCAATGCGCAAACAATGCCTGTACGGTTGTTCAATTCTATCTTTTTTTTTATTCTTTATCTCTTCTCGTGACCTTCTTATGCGAGATAAAGTAACCTTTTATTATCTTATATGATCAGGGTAATGATCCATCAACCTATTGCTGCTTTTTATGAAGCACAAATAGGAGAATTTGTCCTGGAAGCGGAAGAACTACTGAAACTGCGCGAAATCCTCACAAGGGTTTATGCACAAAGAACAGGCAAACCCTTATGGGTTGTATCCGAAGACATGGAAAGGGATGTTTTTATGTCAGCAACAGAAGCCCAAGTTCATGGAATTGTTGATCTTGTAGCAGTTGCATAAAAAATAGCAGGAATTTCACACAAATCGCGATTTGAGATTTTAGTTTCTTACCGAGGTTTAATATTCTATTAATTTGAATTTTATTAATTTTAATAAAATATTACAATAGAATATGAATATAGAAAGAATTCAGAATCATCCGGTTAGGATCGATCTAAACCAGCCCATTATGCATACGATTCAACATGCCAACTATTAAACAACTTATTAGAAACACAAGACAGCCAATCAGAAATGTCACCAAATCCCCCGCTCTCGGGG